TTAATAGTGTGACACACTAGTGGCACACTGTATAGTCAACGCATATCGAAATTTGTTGAGCGCCAAGTCGAATCTTCCCTGGTTTTGGGGTTTGACAGGAATAAACAAGGTTCTCTCGGCGCAAGGGGGAAAGGGGGTTTGTCGCGCAAAAACCTTCACGTAAAAAGGAGGGGGGGCACAGTATACAGGAAAGTATGGAGTAAAGATAAGTACTTTATGCACCTGATATCACTTATGTGGTTCTTCTATCAATGTTGGTGAAGTATTGAACAGTTAATACTTGCAAGCAAGGAAATGTTCAACCTTGTCAGTTAACATTAGGAAGGAGTCGTCAAATGTTAGTGAAAGTGACCCGAAAAAAAAGATACCCTATGCATATAAATGAACGCTCGGCATGTGGGGTAAAGAACCATTAGTAATACCACCATTAACTTATGTCAGATATAATTCACTATGGGAGGATTAAGAGATGTATGACCCTGAAATAGGAACCAGATGCCAGAAATAGTTCATTTTGTGAAACCCCCACGATTATTGTCCCTGACCCTATCATTCATGATATGCCTTTATATAAACTGGTTGGTGATTTCTTACTACATTAAATATAGATAAAACTATTAATATTGAAAAGGGCATAGAAAATGTTGTAGTAAATTTTATGGGGATTATTATATTTATCAGTTGTGATCGACTAAATTCTGAATTCTAATAGTATGCTTTATGAATGTCTTAGTAATATCTATTACTTGCTTTGGTTCAAATAAATCCATGGTGATTATACATAGCATGTATAAACACCATATATGTACTACACCATGTAATATGGAGTCATACATTGTAATTTGTGCTATCCCCATTGATGTTGAAGGAAATATTCTAATTTATAATGGACATAAAGTTTTAGGCATTGAAACATTTATAAACCTCCCTGCCAGATACCATATTACAGGTCCTGAAGGTTTACTAATCTTGTTAAAGGACTAAGTGGGGCGCTCAGAGAATAGTTTAGTTTAGAATTCTAGCTTTGGGAGTTAGAGGTGAAAGTTAAAATCTTTCTTCTTTGGCCTTAGGGGGGATTTTAACCTCCGATCTCCGGATTACAAGACCGGCGCTTTGGGTTAAGCTACTAGGGCAGTTTCATTCTAAGGCTTTGTTTTCTAATCAGCCTGCTAGGGGGGTGAGGATTAAAAATAATGCAAAGTATAAGGTTGATGCGATTTGTCCGATGATGATATATGGGTGTTCTACTGGTATGCCTCCGATTCATGTGAGGATAATGACGTCTGCGACTAAGGTTCAAAATAAGAATTGTGTAAGGGGCCGAAATGTTAGGCCTCGTTGTTTTGAGGTGTGGAGGATGGGTACGATTATGAGGACTAGAATGGAGAATAGTAGTGCTAACACTCCTCCTAATTTGTTAGGGATTGAGCGTAGAATAGCGTATGCAAATAGGAAGTATCATTCTGGTTTAATATGTGGAGGTGTCACTAGGGGGTTAGCGGGTGTGAAGTTATCTGGGTCTCCTAAAAGGTTTGGTGAAAATAGGGCGAGTGATGTAAGACCTAATAATATGATTACAAACCCTAGCAAATCTTTGTAGGAAAAATATGGGTGGAATGAGATTTTATCGGCATCTGAGTTTAAACCTGCTGGGTTGTTTGAGCCTGTTTCATGGAGAAATAGTAAATGTAGGAGGGTGGCGCCGATAATTACGAATGGGAATAAGAAGTGGAAGGCGAAGAATCGTGTTAAGGTGGCGTTGTCTACGGAAAAGCCTCCTCAGATTCATTGAACTAGTATATCTCCAACGTAAGGGACGGCAGATAGAAGGTTGGTGATAACGGTGGCACCTCAGAAGGATATTTGTCCTCAGGGTAGGACGTAGCCTACGAAAGCTGTTATTATTGTTAGGAGCAGTAGGATAACTCCAATGTTTCATGTCTCTTTGTATAGGTAGGAGCCATAATACAGTCCTCGTGCAATGTGTACGTAGATGCAGATAAAGAAGAAGGATGCTCCGTTTGCATGTATATTCCGGATGAGTCAACCATAGTTAACGTCGCGACAAATGTGTGTGACAGATGAGAATGCGGTAGCGATGTCAGAAGTGTAGTGTATGGCTAGGAATAATCCTGTTAAAATTTGGGATAGTAGGCATAATCCTAATAATGACCCAAAATTTCATCAGGCTGAGATGTTTGATGGGGCTGGGAGGTCTACTAGTGCGTCGTTGGCGATTTTTAGGAGCGGGTGGGTTTTTCGTAGGCTTGCCATTAGGGTTTCTATAGTTGAATAACAACGATGGTTTTTCGAGTCATTGGTTCCGGTTAAAGTCCGGGTGGAAATTATGTCTTATCTTGCTTTTGTATGAATGTTTGGGATAGTTATGGCTATGGTGGGGGTGGCATCTAACCCAGCTCCATACTTTGGGGCTTTAGGGCTGGTTTTTGCTTCTGGGTCAGTTTGTGGTGTGTTGGCTATTTATGGGATGCCTTTTTTAGCTTTAGTTTTGTTTTTAATTTATTTGGGTGGAATGTTAGTAGTGTTTGTTTATTCTTCTGGTTTGGCGGCGGATCTTTTTCCTGAAGATTGATCGGAGGCTGCTGTTTTTACATCTGTTGCGCTTTATACGGCGGGGTTGGTTTATGTCGGGGTTTGTGTTGTTTCGGTGTGTTTTGAGTATGGTGAGTTTTGGGGGGTTTGTAAAGAATTTTTTGTAGTTCGAGATGAAATAGGTGTTGCTGTAATTCATTCTATAGGGGGCTTTATAATTGTTGTGTGTGCTTGAGCCTTATTGTTAGCCTTAAGTGTAGTATCGGAGCTTGATCGTGGGCGGAGTCTAGGGCCTTTGCCGGCTGTTTAGTTTAAGGCCAGGAGGGTTGCGAGGCTGAGGGTAATTAAAAGTGTTATAAGGTAAGTTTTGATGATGCCTCGTTGAGTATCACTTGTTGTGGTAGATATTTTTAGTTGGGTCAAGAGAAGTGTTTTGGGCCCGTANATTTCTAATCATGTTTGGTCGGCAATGGGATTTGCTATTGTTTGTCCTAGACTAAGGTTTATTTTGGGGGCTATGCGGTGTATTGTTGTTGGGAAATAGCCTACCATATTTGAAAAGTTATGTAGGTAGTGATGGGGAAGTGGCTTAAATTGTTTGGAGGTGAGGGAGCCTAGTTCTAGGGCTATGAGAAGCCCGGTAATAGTAACGATAAGGCCTCCAAGTTTTAATAAAGGGGGCATAGTTATAATTGGTGTTTTTGTTGCGGTAATGTTTGAGATCAGGATTAGCCCTGCTGTAATGCTCCCTCAGGCGAGACGTTTAATTGGGTTGATAACTGCTGGGTCGTTTTCATTGATTGGGGAGAGAGGAAGGAATCGTGGAGACCCTATTGTGACGAAGAATACAATGCGAAGGCTGTAGATGGCTGTGAAGGAGGTTGCGATAAGTGTTAAGATGAGGGCTCAGGCGTTAATGTGGGAGGTGTTGAGGGACTCGATGATTGCATCTTTGGAGAAGAAACCTGCTAGAAATGGGGTTCCTGTGAGGGCGAGGCTTCCGATCGTTAGGCAGGTGGAGGTGAAGGGTGCTAGGTTATGTAAGCCTCCTATTTTTCGGATGTCTTGTTCATCGTTTAGGCTGTGGATAATAGAGCCTGAGCAGAGGAATAGCATTGCTTTGAAGAATGCATGGGTGCAGATGTGAAGGAAGGCTAGTTGGGGTTGATTTAGTCCAATGGTGACTATTATTAGTCCTAGCTGGCTTGAGGTGGAGAATGCTACGATTTTTTTGATGTCGTTTTGGGTGAGAGCGCAAGTTGCGGTGAATAGGGTAGTAAGTGCTCCGAGGCAGAGACAGATAGTTAGTGCTGTTTGGTTAGATTGGGTAAGGGGGTGAAGGCGGATAAGAAGAAAGATGCCGGCTACAACTATTGTGCTTGAGTGTAATAATGCGGAGACTGGCGTTGGGCCTTCTATTGCAGAGGGTAGTCATGGGTGGAGGCCGAATTGTGCTGATTTTCCAGTGGCGGCGATAATTACCCCTAGAAGTGGTAAAGTTATATTAGTGTTGTGTGATAAGGAGAAGATTTGTTGTATTTCTCATGAATTTAAATTAGTGGCGAATCAAGCTATGGTTATGATAAGTCCAATGTCTCCTACGCGATTATAGATGACGGCTTGGAGGGCGGCGGTGTTGGCGTCGGCTCGGCCGTGTCATCAACCGATAAGTAGGAATGACATGATTCCAACTCCTTCTCACCCAATAAAAAGTTGAAATATATTGTTAGCTGTAACTAGGATAATTATTGCGATAAGGAATATAAGCAGGTACTTGAAAAATCGGTTAATATAAGGGTCTTTGTGTATATATCATGAGGCAAATTCAAGGATAGATCAGGTAACATAGAGGGCAATGGGGGTAAAAATAATTGAATAGGAGTCGAATTTAAGGCTGATGTTGATGTTGAAGGTTGAGGTGTTTATTCAATGTCAGGTTGTGGTAGTTACTTCTAGTCCTTGGTCTAAGAAAATGAATAGTGGTAGTAGGCTTACTATAAATGCTATTTTAACAGCGGTTTTGACGTGGGTGATGGTTCAGTTTAGGGGTTGGGGCATGGGGTTAATTGTTGTGAGGATTGGATATGCTAGTAGGGCGAAGATTAGTGTAAGGGAAGATGTAAAGATTAGTGTAGTTTGCATAGCTTTTGCTTGGATTTGCACCAAGAATTTTTGGTTCCTAAGACCAATGGATGGCTGTTATCCTTCAGAAGCCGAGCTGAGCCGTGGAGTTTAACCAGGGGTACAAAAATTAGCAGTTTTTGTTGCTTCGTGCCTCACTCGGTAAGCAAGGGGGTTTAAACCCCTGTTTTTGGAATCACAATCCAGCATTTTTGTTAAATTATGCTTACAGTAGAGTCATCCTCATGTGAGTTCTGGCTTGAGGATTAGTAGAATAATGGGAATTAAGTGAAGGGTGATGAGTAAGTGTTCTCGTGTGTGGTAGGGAGGAAGTCCTATTATATGTGTGGGTAGAGACCCTCGTTGGGTGGTTAAGAACATGTAAAGAGAGTACCCTGCTGTGATTAGGGTTCCTAATCCGGTTAGGATAAGGGTCCAGGGAGATCAGTTAAATATAGCTGTAATAATTATCATTTCTCCTATTAGGTTAGGTAGGGGGGGAAGTGCTAAGTTGGCTAAGTTAGCGGCGAATCATCATGTAGTTGTGAGTGGGAAGAGTGTTTGTAATCCTCGTGCTAAGATTATTGTTCGGCTGTGAGTTCGTTCGTAGCTAGTATTTGCTAGGCAGAAAAGGGCGGAAGATGCTAGTCCGTGGGCGATTATTAAAATGATTGCCCCAGTTAGGCCCCAGGGTGTTTGGGTAAGGATTCCGCCTGCTACTAAGCCTATGTGACTTACTGAAGAGTAAGCAATTAGTGATTTAAGGTCTGTTTGACGTAGACAGATTGACCCTGTTATAATAATGCCTCATAGAGCTAGGACAATGAATGGATAGGCTATTTCTTTAGTGAGGGGGTCTAAAATAGTGGTTATTCGAATTATACCGTACCCCCCCAACTTTAATAGTACTGCGGCAAGAACTATAGACCCAGCAACTGGTGCTTCTACGTGTGCTTTGGGGAGTCAGAGATGGACTCCATACAGGGGTATTTTTACTAGGAAGGCTAGTAAACAGCCAGTTCATCAGATTTTATCACCATAAGAAGTCAGAGTGAAAGGTTGGTTGAAGTTCAGGGTAATAATGGAGAGGCTTCCTGTTGAGCTTTGAAGGGCCAGGAGTGCGATTAAAAGGGGTAGGGAGCCTATTAGAGTATAAAATAAAAAGTAGGTTCCTGCGTTTAGACGCTCTGCTTGATTTCCTCAGCGAGTAATAATGATAAGTGTGGGGATTAGCGTGGCTTCGAATATAACATAAAATATAATAATTTCTGTGGCCCCGAATGCTAGAATTAGGAAGATTTGAAGGGAGGTGAGAAGGGTAATATATATACGTTGGCGGGGAAGAGGCTCTGTTTGGGTGTGGTTTTGGCTAGCGAGGATTATAAGGGGGAGTAATCAGCAAGTTAAGATTAGGAGGGGCGCGGATAGGGCGTCAATTGCTATATAATTGTTGGAAAGGGTTCATCCTGTTTCTATAGTGCGGTTTAATCAGGTAAAGCTTAATAAAGCAATTATGAGGCTGTGGGATGTTGTAGAAGTTCATAACCATTTTTGGGGCATTAATCAGATGGTTGGGATAAGCATGAAGGTGGGAATTAAAATTTTTAGCATTGTAGTAGGTTTAGGTTTTGTAAGTGGTCTGTACCGTGGGTGCGGGCTGTTGCTACAAGCAAGGCTAATCCGGTACTAGCTTCACAAGCAGAGAAAGCAAGCAGGAGCAGGGGGACTGTAGAGAAGTTTGTTGTTTCTATTTGGAGGGCTCAAAGTGATAGAGCGAGAAATAGGGATAGTATTATTCCCTCTAAACAGAGGAGAGCGGAAAGGAGATGTGTTCGGTGGAATGCTAGGCCTATAAGGCCGAGGATGAAGGTCATGCTGAAGGTAAAATGAGCTGGGGTCATAAGGAGATTATGGGGTTTAACCATAATTATCTGAGTCGAAATCAGAAGTCTTAATTAGACTAATCTCCTATTCGGCTCATTCTAGGCCTCCTTGGAGTCATTCATATACTAAGCCTAGGGTAAGAAGGATAAGAATGGTGGTGGCTCATGTGAGGGTTATGAGGGGGTTAGGTAATTGGTGTGCTCAAGGAAGGGGAAGCAGAAGTGCGATTTCCAAGTCGAAGAGGAGAAATAGGATTGCTACTAGAAAGAAGCGGAGGGAGAATGGTAGTCGGGCAGAGCCTGCTGGGTCAAACCCACATTCGTATGGGGAGAGTTTTTCTGTGTCGGGATTTATTTGGGGAAGTCAGAATGATACTAGGATTAGGATGGCTGATAGTAGGGTTGTAATTGTTATGATTGTTGTAATCAGTGTCATTATCTTTCCTTGGGGTTTAACCAAGATTAGATGGTTGGAAGCCATCTGTGTTGTCTTTTATACTAGAAAGATTAGGATCCTCATCAATAGATTGAAACGTATAAGAATAATCATACGACGTCTACAAAGTGTCAGTATCAAGCGGCTGCTTCAAATCCAAAATGGTGGTTTGAAGTGAAATGGTATAAGATTTGGCGCAGGAGGCAGACGGCTAGGAATGTGGAGCCAATAATAACATGGAGTCCGTGGAATCCTGTGGCTACGAAAAAAGTTGATCCGTAGACACCGTCTGCAATGGTGAAAGGTGCTTCATAATATTCTAGGGCTTGTAGTAGAGTAAAGTAAAACCCTAATAGAATTGTTAGGGTTAGGGATTGGATTGCTTGTTTTCGTTCTCCTTCTATTAAGCTGTGATGAGCTCATGTTACGGTCACTCCAGAGGCCAGGAGAACGGCTGTGTTTAGAAGGGGGACTTCAAATGGGTCTAAAGTGGTAATGCCCGTGGGGGGTCAGCAACCTCCTAGTTCAGGAGTGGGGGCTAGGCTTGAGTGGTAAAAGGCCCAGAAGAATCCTGCAAAGAAGAATACTTCTGATGTAATAAATAAAATTATACCATATCGTAGCCCTTTTTGTACTGGGGGGGTGTGGTGGCCTTGGAAGGTGCCTTCTCGTACGATGTCCCGTCATCACTGGTATATGGTTAGTAATGTAAGGATGAGACCTATAGTCATTAAAGTAGTTGAATGGAAGTGGAATCATACTGCGGTGCCGGATGTCAGTAGTAGGGCGCCAACTGCTCCGGTCAGAGGTCAGGGGCTGGGGTCTACCATATGATATGCATGTGCTTGGTGGGCCATTAGATGTTTTCTTGTAGGTATAAGCTTAGTAAAAGTACGAAGACATACGCTTGAATTATTGCTACGGCGATTTCTAATAAGGTAAGTAAGAATAAGACTGTAGCTGTGAGGATAGCAACGGTGGGTATAAGGGGAAGTAAGACGAATACAGCTGTGGCGATTAGTTGAATAAGTAGGTGACCTGCAGTAAGATTGGCAGTTAGTCGGACGCCAAGCGCTAAGGGTCGGATAAATAGGCTGATTGTTTCGATGATAATTAGCACTGGGATTAGAGGTGTTGGGGTTCCTTCTGGCAGGAGGTGGCCTAGAGCTGCAGTTGGTTGGTTTCGTATGCCAATGATTACTGTGGCAAGTCAGAGTGGGACTGCAAGTCCTATATTAAGGGAAAGTTGGGTTGTGGGTGTAAATGTATAGGGGAGGAGTCCTAGTATGTTAAGTGTGATGAGAAAGAGTATTAAAGATGTAAGGAGTACCGCTCATTTATGTCCGCCGGGATTTAGGGGTAGTAAAATTTGTTGAGTAAAGCGGTTAATAAATCAGCTTTGGAGGGTCAGGATTCGGTTGTTTAGTCATTGTGAGGTAGGGGTTGGATATAAGATTCATGGGAGAGCAATTGCTAGAGCAATGAGGGGGACTCCTAGGTAGTTAGGGCTTATAAACTGGTCGAAAAAGCTTAGTGTCATGGTCAATTTCAGGGCTCAGGTTTGAGTTTTTCGGTGTTTGTCATTGTGGGTTCATTATTAAATTTATGGGATAAGATTTTAGGAGGAATAATTGTTAAGAAGATTAATCAAGAAAAAATAAGGATCAGGAATCAAGGAGCTGGGTTTAGTTGGGGCATATCACTAGGGGTGGTTGGGGGCCACCAATGTTTAGCTTAAAAGGCTAATGCTAGACCCTATTTAGCTTCCTAGTGAGGCGTCTTCAAGCATGAGGGAGGATCAGTTTTCGAAATGAGTGAGGGGTACGGCTTCGACTACAATTGGTATAAAGCTATGGTTTGCTCCGCAGATTTCAGAGCATTGTCCGTAGAATACACCTGGGCGGGATGTAATGAAAGCAGTTTGGTTTAGGCGTCCTGGTACTGCGTCTATTTTTACACCTAGTGCTGGAACTGCTCATGAGTGAAGGACATCTTCAGCTGACACGAGGATACGAATGGGGGATTCCATGGGAACTACTATTCGGTGATCCGTCTCTAAAAGACGGAACTGGCCTGGTAGTAAGTCTTGAGTGGGAATTATATAAGAATCAAAACCGAGATCTTCATAGTCAGTATATTCGTAACTTCAGTATCACTGGTGACCTATAGCTTTAATGGTTAAATGGGGGTCGTTAATTTCGTCTATTAGGTATAGAATTCGTAGAGAGGGGAGTGCAATTAAAATGAGAATAATTGCGGGTAAAATGGTTCATACAATTTCGATTTCTTGGGAGTCCAAGATGTACTTGTTAGTAAGTTTGGTGGAGACCATGGCTACAAGGATGTAGAGAACTAAGGTGCTGATTAAAAAGACAATTATTAATGCATGGTCGTGGAAGTGAAGAAGTTCTTCTATGACAGGGGAGGCCGCGTCTTGCAATCCTAATTGAGAGGGATGTGCCATTAAGCTCTGATGCAAGATACGCGGGGGTTTAACCCGCAATTCCACCTTGACAAGGTGGGGTAATAGTTTTACTAGTCTCTTATTTAAGAAAGTGGCAGAGTGGCCATGTAGTTGGCTTGAAACCATCTTATGGGGGTTCGATTCCTTCCTTTCTCGTTATTTTGTCTGCACTTGTACAAAGGCTGGCTCTTCAAAGGTGTGATAAGGGGGAGGGCATCCATGAAGTCATTCTACGTTTATCATAGTTAGTTCTACGGATGTAACTTCTCGTTTAGTAGCGAATGCTTCTCAAATGATAAATAAGAATACAATGACAGCTACTAATGAAATAAGTGAGCCGATTGAAGAGACAGTATTTCAAAGAGTATAGGCATCTGGGTAGTCGGAGTATCGTCGTGGTATTCCTGCTAGTCCTAGGAAATGTTGGGGGAAGAAGGTGAGATTAACTCCAACAAATATGACCCCGAAGTGGATCTTAGTTCAAGTGCTGTGGAGGGTATACCCTGTAAAAAGTGGGAATCAGTGTACGAATGCGGCTATAATGGCAAAGACAGCTCCTATTGATAATACGTAGTGGAAGTGTGCTACTACATAATATGTGTCATGGAGTACAATGTCTAATGAAGAGTTGGCTAAAACAATTCCAGTCAATCCCCCTACTGTAAAAAGAAAAATGAAGCCCAGGGCCCATAGAAGTGGGGTGTCTCATTTAATAGATCCACCGTGCAAGGTAGCAAGTCAGCTAAAAACTTTAACACCAGTAGGGATGGCGATGATTATTGTGGCGGATGTAAAGTAGGCTCGGGTGTCTACGTCTATTCCTACTGTAAATATGTGATGAGCTCACACAATAAATCCTAGCAACCCGATAGCTATTATAGCTCAGACTATTCCCATATATCCAAAAGGTTTCTTTTTTCCGGCATAATAAGCTACAATATGAGAAATAAGCCCGAATCCAGGTAAAATTAAAATGTAAACTTCAGGGTGCCCAAAGAATCAAAATAAATGTTGATATAGAATTGGGTCTCCTCCCCCAGCCGGGTCAAAAAATGTTGTGTTTAGATTTCGATCTGTGAGCAGCATTGTAATTCCAGCGGCCAGCACTGGAAGAGATAAGAGAAGGAGAACTGCCGTAATTAACACGGCTCAGACGAATAGTGGTGTTTGGTATTGTGAAATTGCAGGGGGTTTTATGTTAATAATTGTAGTAATGAAGTTAATGGCCCCAAGGATTGAGGAGATTCCTGCTAAGTGGAGGGAAAAAATGGCTAGGTCTACGGATGCTCCTGCGTGGGCGAGATTTCCTGCTAATGGGGGATAGACTGTTCATCCGGTACCTACACCAGCTTCGACTCCAGAGGAAGCTAGCAATAGGAGGAACGAGGGGGGTAGGAGTCAAAAGCTTATATTGTTTATTCGGGGGAATGCTATATCTGGTGCGCCTAATATGAGGGGGACCAGTCAGTTTCCAAAGCCTCCGATTAACATTGGTATTACTATAAAGAAAATTATTACGAAAGCATGTGCGGTGACGATTACATTATAAATCTGGTCGTCACCAAGAAGCGCCCCGGGTTGACTGAGTTCTGCTCGAATCAGTAGACTTAGGGCTGTGCCTGCTATGCCCGCTCAGGCCCCGAATACCAGGTAAAGGGTGCCAATATCCTTATGATTGGTTGAGAAAAATCAACGTGTAATTGCCACAGGTAGGGTGGCCGAAAGTTTAGGCGGCGGATTGTAGCTCCGAGGATAGAGGTTTGATTCCTCTTCTTACCAGCTCTGTAGTGAAGTTCATATCAGATTGCAAATCTGAAGACGCAGATTGAACGTCTGCCGGGGCTTTCCCCGCCTGGTTTCCTGGACGGCGGGGAAAGGTAGATGAATGCTCGCTGGTTAGGGCGCTTAGCTGTTAACTAAGATTTTGTAGGATCGAGGCCTTCTCATCTAGGGAGGCTTTAGCTTAATTAAAGTGTCTGGGTTGCATCCAGGAGTTGTAGGATAAACTCCTGCAAGCCTTATCAGGAACTAGGAGATTTTCACTCCTGCTGGGAGCTTTGAAGGCTCGTGGTCTAATAATGCTATCCTAAGTTCCTAGGTTAGTAGGGTTAGGGTGGTGGGTGTAAGGGGAAGTAAGCATGTTGTTAGAATGATGGAGGTACATAGGGGCATAGTGGTTTGTTTATTTAGTGTTCGTCATGGTGTGGTTGAGTTGATAGTGTGTGGGGAAAGGGTGAGGGTCATGGTATAAGTGAGTCGTAGATAAAAATATAGGCTTAGTAGGGCAGTTAAGGCTATGATGGTGGCGGTTGGGGCTATTCCTTGGTTTGTAATTTCTTGAAGAATAAGTCATTTTGGTATAAATCCTGTTAGGGGTGGGAGGCCTCCTAATGAGAGTAGGGTTAGGCAGGTAAATGCGGCTAGGGTTGGGGTTTTGGTTCAGGCGGTGGCTAGGGTGATAGTTTTGGTAGAGCCTGTGTTATTAATGGTAAGGAATATTGCTGTTGTTATAATAATATAGGTAATTAAGGCGATTAGTGTTAGTTGTGGGGCTGTTTGTGTTACGAGGATTATTCAGCCTAGGTGTGCAATTGATGAGTAGGCTAGAATTTTTCGTAATTGGGTTTGGTTGAGGCCTCCTCATCCTCCAATTAAGGTTGAGCAGATTGCTAATGTGGTGAGTATTAGGGGGTGGGTGTTGTTTGCTATTTGTAGGATGAGGGCAAGTGGTGCTAGTTTTTGCCAGGTTGATAAAATTAGGCCTGTGGACAGATTGATTCCTTGTAGGACTTCTGGCAGTCAGAAATGTAGGGGGGCTAATCCAATTTTTAGGGCTAAAGCTGTTATGGCGATGGCGGATGCGATTGGGTGTGTTAGTTGGGTGATGTCTCATTGTCCGTGTATTCATGCGTTGGTGGTGCTGGCAAATAAAATTATGGCGGCAGCTGTGGCTTGGGTGAGGAAATATTTAGTTGTGGCTTCTACAGCTCGTGGGTGGTGTTGGTGGGTTATTAAGGGGGCGATGGCAAGGGTGTTGATTTCTAATCCTATTCATGCTAGGAGTCAGTGTGAGCTTGCAAATGTAATTGTGGTTCCTAGGCCTAGGCTTGATAGTAAAATAAGAGATACGTATGGGCTCATTAGTAAGGGAAGGATTTTAACCAACATGTTCGGGGTATGGGCCCGAAAGCTTATTTAGCTGACTTTACTAGAAAATGGTGTAGTGGAAGCACTTAGAGTTTTGATCTCTAATGGATGGGTTCAAGTCCCTTTTTTCTAAAGGGCTGGGGGGAGTTTAACCCCCTTGGTTCACTCTATCAAAGTGGTCCTTGGGCGTTCAGGCACAGCCCTGGGTTTATAGTTGGGGGGGCAACCCTGCGGTGCTTATTGGCATGGAGATGTGTCATAGGACTAGGGCTAATGTTAAAGGTAGAAAGTTTTTTCATACTAAGTGTATTAGCTGATCATATCGAAATCGTGGGTATGATGCTCGAACTCATAGAAATAATGTGGAAAGTAGGGCGGCTTTGATTATGATATTAGTGGTAGTGAGTTCTGGTAGTGCGGGGATGAGTGAGGCTCCTATGAAGAGTGTGGCTGATAGGGTATTTATAAATAGGATATTGGCATATTCTGCTAGAAAAAATAATGCAAAGGGTCCTCCAGCGTATTCTACGTTGAATCCTGAAACTAGTTCTGATTCACCTTCGGTTAGGTCAAATGGTGCTCGGTTGGTTTCTGCTAGGGTGGAAATATATCATATTGCGGCTAGGGGTCATGCTGGGGCTAAGAGTCAGATACTTTCTTGGGTTGTGTTAAATATAGATAGTGTAAATCCCCCGGTGAATGCCATGGTGGAGAGGAGGATGAGTCCTAGGGCTACTTCATAGGAAATCGTCTGAGCTACAGCTCGTAATGCCCCTATTAGGGCATATTTGGAGTTGGATGCTCATCCTGAGCCTAGGATAGAGTATACGGCGAGGCTTGAGATTGCAAGGATAAATAGTATGCCAAGGTTAAGGTCAGTCACTGGGTAGGGGAGGGGAAGGGGTGCTCATAAAGTAAGGGCTAGTGTTAGAGCTAATGCTGGGGTAATAAGAAATAATAAGGGAGATGAAGTGGATGGTCGGACAGGTTCTTTAATAAAGAGTTTTACTCCATCTGCGATTGGTTGTAGTAGTCCATAGGGGCCTACTACGTTAGGTCCTTTTCGTAGTTGTATGTATCCTAGTACTTTTCGTTCAATTAATGTTAGAAAGGCCACTGCTAGTAGGACTGGAATGATGTAAGCGATTGGGCTAATAATATGTGTAATTATGGTGTGAAGCATAGCTGGGGAAGGGATTTGAACCCTTGGGACGGAAAGTTTAGGTCTCCTGCATTTGCCGTGCTCTGCCACCCTAGCGCGACCCTTCTTTTGGGTTGGGGATTGCCCCCCTTGTCTGTTTTAGATGTTTTCATCAGGTTGGGGTGAGGCGTGCTTGGGGTATAGGCCTCATCGCTCCGGTCCTTTCGTACTAGGAGGGGTAGCGTTACAGATAGAAACCGACCTGGATTACTCCGGTCTGAACTCAGATCACGTAGGACTTTAATCGTTGAACAAACGAACCTTTAATAGCGGCTGCACCATTGGGATGTCCTGATCCAACATCGAGGTCGTAAACCCTTTCGTCGATATGGGCTCTATGAAAGGATTGCGCTGTTATCCCTGGGGTAACTTTGTTCGTTAATCGGCGTGGCCGGATCATTATTGGTCAAATGTTTTGAGACTTAGAATTGTGGTTCTAGGTTTTAGGGGAGTGCCCAATCCGCTCGGGAGCTTTGTTTTCTCACCGTGGTCGCCCCAACCGAAGACATTTATGCCAGGACCAAGTTTGTTTGGGGCTTAGTTGGTAAGCGATTGTGGTTATGGTTGGTTAGTGTCTAAAGCTCCACAGGGTCTTCTCGTCTTGTATTTTTATGTCCGCTTCTGCACGGACAGATCAGTTTCATTGGCCGGGAAAAAGAGACAGTTAAACCCTCGTTATGCCATTCATACAGGTCTTCATTTAAAAGACAATTGATTGCGCTACCTTTGCACGGTTAGGATACCGCGGCCGTTAAACGTTAAAGTCACGGGGCAGGCGGGACCTCCTATACGATTGGTGGCAGGAGGCGGTGTTTTTGGTAAACAGGCGGGGTTTGTAGTTTGCCGAGTTCCTTTTTATCCTTTTAGCCTTTCCTTTGGGTTTGGGCACTCCTGTGTAGGGATAACGATTGGGTGGGACGTGGTTTTCTTGAATTAAGTAATTGTTGTGTGAGGCCCTCTTTTATTGGGTTCGTTAATTATCAGTGGTGAGTCCGGTCTGACTTACACATGTGCAGGGAGAAGTCCGTTCTTCTTATTACTTGTTCTAGCATGGTCTCTTCTATGAAGGCATAGAGGGGCCTAGTATTGTGATGGGGCGTTGGAGAGTTGAATATAATATTAGGTTTGTCAGTGTTTAAGCTTTAACGCTTTTTGTTTGGATGGCTGCTTCTAGGCCTACTAAAACTTTAAGCCTTGGGTGTGAATATATTCTTTAGCCTCCTGTTGAAGGTTGTGTCCTTTGTTAATAGAGCTGTACCTCTATTAACTAACTCCCATAAATGGCCCTTGGCCTATTGTAATATAAATATAATTGGTGTGGGGCATTGTGGGGCTGAACTTCTATTCATTTTCTGGGCAACCAGCTATAACCTGACTCGGTAGGCTTTCACCTCTACTTGAAGTCTTTCCACTCTTTTGCCACAGAGAAGGGTTTGCCCTGTTTAGCGGCTTGAAGTAGCTCGTCTGAGTTCGGGGTTCGAACTAGAGGTCTCTTTGCTCGGGGTGCTGGCTAGATCATGATGCAAAGGTACGAGTTGTAGTCTCTGCTTTTTATGCTGAGTGCGTTTTTCAGTTCTTTTCAGCTTTCCCCTGCGGTACTTTTTCTATGGCTTCGGTGTAATCCTTTTTGTCGCCCGTACTGGGTGGTGAATGGTTTAATTTAAGTGTTTAGGGTTATGTGGGGGTATAAATGTTGTTGTTTTGTTGTGGTTTATGAGCTAGCTGATTGGCTCAGGATGATCCAATTTGCATGGATGTTGACTCGGTGTAAGGGAGTTGCTTTACTATCTCGGCCACATCCTGATTGTTCCAAGTGCACCTTCCGGTACACTTACCATGTTACGACTTGCCTCCCCTTGATTGTTTTTGGTTTGTTAGGTTAACTTGTGTGGAATAGTAGGTGTCGGGGAGAGTGACGGGCGGTGTGTGCGCGCTTCAGGGCCAACTTCAAAAGGGCGCTCTATTCCCTTTTTACTGCTAAATCCACCTTTGGATCTTTTATTTCAGAGGATCGTTCGTGAATAATCTGTTTCAGATAATGTAGCCCATTTCTTTCCACTTCGTGCGCTACACCTCGACCTGACGTTTTTGGGTGTGCCCATTTTGCTTACTGTGATGCCTTCACAGGGTAAGCTGGCGACGGCGGTATATAGGCGGAAGGGGCTAGGAGTGGTGAGGTTGAACGGGGGTTATCGGTTCTAGAACAGGCTCCTCTAGGGGGGTCTGAAGCACCGCCAAGTCCTTTGGGTTTTAAGCTGACGCTCGTAGTCCCCTGGCGGATGTTTATTGTATTAGGACATCAAAGTTTATGGCGGGGCATAGTGGGGTATCTAATCCCAGTTTGTTTCCCGGCTGTCGTGGGTTCTGGTGGGCGGTGTTAAAGCTACTTTCGTGTTAGTGGTTCGAATTCCTGGGTGCGTATGACTGCTTGAGGAGTCTTTGGCTTTAGTATTGTATTTCCATAACCACTCTTTACGCCGAGCATATCAACTAGGGCCTCTCGTATAACCGCGGTGGCTGGCACGAGTTTTACCGGCCCGTGTTAACCCTAACTAAGTCGAGTTTTCACTCATGGCTTAATGTTTATCACTGCTGATTACCCTTGGGGGTGTGGCTAAGGCAAGGCGTCTTGGGCTAAAGAGGTTAATTGTGCCTGATACCCGCTCCTTGTCCCCGGGCGGGGGATTGAGGGCATTCTCACAGGGCCGTGGAGGCTTGCATGTGTAAATTGGGTTAAAGCTGATAGTAAAGTCAGGACCAAGCCTTTGTACTCGTGGGGCTTTCTAGGGCCCGTCTTAACATCTTCAGTGTCATGCTTTGGTTTAAGCTACATGAGT